GAGGAGCCTTATAAAAATCGGATCGACTCTTATCAAAGAAAGACAGGATTAACCGAGGCTGTTCAAACAGGCATAGGGCAACTAGACGGTATTAACGTAGCAATTGCGGTTATGGATTTTCAGTTTATGGGGGGTAGTATGGGATCCGTAGTTGGGGAGAAAATTACCCGTTTGATTGAATACGCTACTAAAGAATTTCTACCTCTTATTATAGTGTGTGCTTCTGGAGGGGCACGCATGCAAGAAGGAAGTTTGAGCTTGATGCAAATGGCTAAAATCTCTTCTGCTTTATATGATTATCAATCCAATAAAAAGTTATTCTATGTACCAATCCTTACATCTCCTACTACCGGTGGGGTGACAGCTAGTTTTGGTATGTTGGGGGATATCATTATTGCTGAACCCAATGCCTACATTGCCTTTGCGGGTAAAAGAGTAATTGAACAAACATTGAATAAAACAGTACCCGACGGTTCACAAGCGGCTGAGTATTTATTCCAGAAGGGCTTATTCGATTTAATCGTACCACGTAATCCTTTAAAAAGCGTTCTGAGTGAGTTATTTCAACTCCACACTTTCTTTCCTTTGAATCAAAATTAAAATAAAACATTCAGTTCAATTATTTTGAGCAAACAAGTAATTAGTTTATTTAATTAGTTTATCGGAATCCAAGTAAAAATTAGACGAATGGGGTTTTCTTTGTTGACATAAGATCTAATTAGATCTAATTGTCTAAAGAATCAAAAGTCACATCAAATTTAAATCCGTCCCCTTTTCTATATTAATTATTATTTATCAACAAGATAAAAGATGAAATTCTTATTTTCGTAAAGTAAAAGCAGGAAAAAAAAAAGATCTTCTTCTCGTCATATATAATTCAAATCTATTAAATATAGAATTTTTTATCTTTCTATATCTTACGATAATCCTATTTTGACTAAGAATCCCTGCTGGATGGGATTCTAACAAACCCTTCAATATAATTCAATATAAATAGAATCTAAATAAGTAGAATCTAATTCCTTTTTAATAAGCTTTTTGCTTAATAAACGAAATTCGAAGACAAGAGCAAAAAATGAAGAAAAAAATCTCATCCATATCCTTTCAAATCCTTCATGTAGAAAGATAAAAAACTACATTATATACTCACTTAGATAGATACTTATATCTATATAATAATAATTCTCAAATTATAATAAGTAAGATATCCTTATATATAATAAGATATATAATAAGATATCTTTATATTATAAATTGATATTATAAATCATAAATATAAAATCTAAATAATAATAACAGGTACAAATAGTCAATCGAGGTACCCATTCTATGACAACTCTTAACTTTCCCTCTATTTTGGTCCCTTTAGTAGGCCTAGTTTTTCCGGCAATCGCAATGGCTTCTTTATTTCTTCATGTTCAAAAAAACAAAATTGTTTAGAGCCGATGGCACAAAATATCATCTATTTTTTTTACGTTTGTATGATAACACAGATATCCTTTTAGCAAAATATGGTATAAGCGGCTTCCGCCGAAAAATTCTTATGTCTCCATAAAATGCTATATTCTAGCTATTTTCAAATAGACCCGAATCGGCGGATGGCTGAGCTGTAAAGCCGGTCTATCTATATGTATGTGGCTATCTTTAGTGAGTCATACGAAGGGTATGTTATTAGTTTAGATCTAACCAATTTAATGAATTACTCCTAAAGGTTCACATCAAACTAGTTCAAACTAGTGCTAGTTGATGCGAGTTACTTCGGAAACAAACAGACTAAAGTCAAATTCATTTGGGGTATTCTCTCAATTCCAAAAAAGCAACGGGATCAAGTATGAGTTGTCGATCAGAACATATATGGATAGAACCTATAAAGGGGGCTCGAAAAATAAGTAATTTATGCTGGGCTATTATCCTTTTTTTAGGTTCATTAGGATTCTTGTTGGTTGGAACCTCGAGTTATCTTGGTAGAAATTTGATATCTTTCTTTCCGTCTCAGCAAATCGTTTTTTTTCCACAAGGAATTGTGATGTCTTTCTATGGGATCGCGGGTCTTTTTATTAGCTCCTATTTGTGGTGCACAATTTCGTGGAATGTAGGTAGTGGTTATGATCGATTTGATATAAAAGACGGAATAGTGTGTATCTTTCGTTGGGGATTTCCTGGAAAAAATCGTCGGGTCTTCCTCCGATTTCTTATAAAAGATATTCAATCCGTCAGAATAGAAGTTAAAGAGGGTATTTATGCTCGGCGTGTCCTTTATATGGATATAAGAGGCCAGGGAGCCATTCCATTGACTCGTACTGATGAGAATTTTACTCCACGGGAAATGGAACAAAAAGCTGCGGAATTGGCCTATTTCTTGCGTGTACCAATTGAAGTATTTTAATTAGAAGTTATTTTACCGATAAATGATAAATGAATGCTTTCTCAGCAGGAGGGCAAAAAAGCAAGAATCCTCTTTTTCTAGAACATAACTTAATTGATGTTTCTTCAGAACATTCATTCGAGTTAAAGCAGACTATATGGAACAAGTATAAAAAAAACGATTTGGGGTACCTTTTATATGTATCGAAATATACACAACTCAATTAAATAAAAAATGAATAAAAAATCGAAATATCTCATAATCAACCATTTTGAAATAAGGAAATATCCCCCCTTTTGACTTGCTTTTTACTTGTTGGAATTGAGACTTTATATTCAGATAGATAATATCTTGTCATTTTTTCGACGCTTCTTTTTGTGCTCCTTAATGACCAAAAAATTGGATCTCTTATAATGATAACTAGCCAATTTCTTTCTGTCGTTTTTTGCCACCCTTTTTCATTTCACAAGATTCTTCAGAAAATTCCCTCAATTATTCTATCCCTGACTACTCATAGTCAGTTAAATTTTTTAGAAATCTTGGCTATTTTTATATAATGATAGAAAGGGAGTTCTTTCGTATCAAAATCTTAAAAATATTTATATTCATTATTGAAATTGAATTTTAGATTGAATTTTCGGAGCATTCATCGAAAGGAGATATGTGCTTCAAATTTTACTATCGGGAAACAATACTTTTTTATTCTTTATTATTATTATTATTCATTCGAATTTTTCGTCTATTTCTGTCTTTTTTTTTTCTAGATTCAAGGCCTAACCACGAAATCACAAATAAAAAATAGTGAATAGATTCATAGGTTCGATAACTTGTAATAGAACTGATGCGTGAGAGAAATATTAGATTACATAGAGTCGACGAATGAGATGGGTTCATTAACAATTCACAGATGAAAAAATGGCAAAAAAGAAAGCATTCACTCCTCTTTTATATCTTGCATCTATAGTATTTTTGCCCTGGTGGATTTCTCTCTTATTTCAAAAAAGTCTGGAATCGTGGGTTACTTATTGGTGGAATCCTAGGCAATCCGAAACTTTTTTGAATGATATTGAAGAAAAGAGTATTTTAGAAAAATTCATAGAATTAGAGGAACTCCTCTTCTTAGAAGAAATGATCAAGGAATACTCGGAGACACATCTACAAAACCTTCGTATAGGAATTCACAAAGAAACAATCCAATTAATCAAGATACACAACGAGGGTCGTATTCATACGATTTTGCACTTCTCGACAAATATAATCTGTTTCATTATTATAAGTGGTTATTCTATTTTGGGTAATAAAGAACTTGTTATTCTTAACTCTTGGGCTCAGGAATTCCTATATAACTTAAGTGACACAATAAAAGCTTTTTCTCTTCTTTTATTAACTGATTTATGTATTGGATTTCATTCGCCCCATGGTTGGGAATTGATGATTGGCTTTGTCTACAAGGATTTTGGATTTGTTCATAATGATCAAATCATATCTGGCCTTGTTTCAACTTTTCCAGTCATTCTAGATACAATTTTCAAATATTGGATTTTCCGTTATTTAAATCGCGTATCTCCGTCACTTGTAGTGATTTATCATTCAATGAATGACTAAAAAATGGTCTACTTAATCCAATTATAATGTTTCTTACTTTGCAGTTGTACATAAGCAAAACATTGAAAATCGCTTTCTATTTCTACCCATCCCGGAGATTCATCCTATATTCCTATATATTAATCGAGTCAAATTATTCCAGTAAATAACAGAATCGTGGATAGGAAACTCCAGTAGTGACCTACCCCAATTTATTGTAGAAATTTTCGGGATCAATGATTGGACCATGCAAACTAGAAATAATTTTTCTTGGATAAAGGAACAGATTACTCGATCTATTTCCGTATCGCTCATGATATATATAATAACTCGTACACCCATTTCAAATGCATATCCCATTTTTGCACAGCAGGGTTATGAAAATCCACGAGAAGCGACTGGACGTATTGTATGCGCCAATTGCCATTTAGCTAATAAACCGGTGGATATTGAGGTTCCGCAAGCGGTACTTCCCGATACTGTATTTGAAGCAGTTGTTCGAATTCCTTATGATACGCAACTGAAACAAGTTCTTGCTAATGGTAAAAAAGGGGCTTTGAATGTAGGGGCTGTTCTTATTTTACCAGAGGGTTTTGAATTAGCCCCTCCCGATCGTATTTCCCCCGAGATAAAAGAAAAGATGGGTAATCTGTCTTTTCAGAGCTATCGCCCCAATCAAAAAAATATTCTTGTCATAGGCCCTGTTCCTGGTCAGAAATATAGTGAAATTACCTTTCCTATTCTTTCCCCGGACCCCGCTACTAAGAAAGACGTTCACTTCTTAAAATATCCTATCTACGTAGGTGGAAACAGGGGAAGGGGCCAGATTTATCCTGACGGGAGCAAAAGTAACAATACAGTTTATAATGCTACAGCGTCAGGTATAGTAAGCAAAATCTTACGAAAAGAAAAGGGGGGATACGAAATAACCATAGCGGATGCATCGGATGGACGTCAAGTGGTTGATATTATCCCCCCGGGGCCAGAACTTCTTGTTTCAGAAGGCGAATCTATCAAATTGGATCAACCGTTGACAAGTAATCCTAATGTG